ATATATCAATGATATAGAATTCTAATATGTAAAGGTCTATGGGTCATCTCATAAAAGGTAGTGTAATAAAGCATCAATCTAAATTAATTCATATATATATGAATTAATTTATAACGTAAACAAATTAAGAGCTCTGAATCAATAAAAACTGAGAATATTGATTCACGAAAAAACAAATCAATATTCTAAAAAAATCTTATTAATTAATAGATATGAGAAAGGCTCCATTGTCGAATTCAGACCTAACCATTAATCGAGAAGTGATGGGAACGACGAAACCTGCAAATACTTAATTAAGATTTTCTTAAAAACAAATCTTAATGATTCATTAGGTGGGATGGCGGAAGAAACCAAAAAGCAATCCATTTTTTAGGAGTTGTGCCCTACATTACATCTGAATTTGATAATAAAAGAGTAAATATTCGCCCGCGAGAATTTTGATTTTATTGAATTTTTTTTATATTTTTGCCAATTCTATATATTCTTTCTAATAATCAAAAATATTCTAATAAAATAATAAAAAGAAAAATAAAAATTCATTACAACATTCTAAAATAACAAATAATATAACAAAACAACATTTTTTAGTTATATATGAATAACAAAAATTGTTTATAAGAATACATATTCAATTATATATCAAAACAAGATATAAAAATTTTGAATAGATTCTATGAAATCTAAAAAAATCCCGCTATTTATTCAATTATTCATTAAACATATAAATATTAGTGCATATTATTTTATCGATTAGATTAAATCGATTATATATCTATATATAGATATATATAGATATCTATTTGAATTGCTTCATTCGCGAGGAGCCGTATGAGGTGAAAATCTCATGTACGGTTCTGTAATAAAGATGGAATTGAGAAACAACCATCAATTATAACCCCCAAAGAACCAGATTTCGTAAACAACATAGAGGAAGAATGAAGGGAATATCCTATCGAGGTAATCATATTTGTTTCGGAAAATATGCTCTTCAGGCACTTGAGCCAGCTTGGATAACATCTAGACAAATAGAAGCGGGACGGCGGGCAATGTCACGAAATGTTCGCCGAGGTGGACAGATATGGGTACGCATATTTCCGGACAAACCGGTTACAGTAAGACCTACTGAAACACGTATGGGTTCGGGAAAAGGATCTCCCGAATATTGGGTAGCTGTCGTTAAACCAGGGAAAATACTTTATGAAATGGGTGGGGTACCAGAAAATATAGCAAGAAAGGCTATTTCAATAGCATCATCCAAAATGCCTATACGAACTCAATTCATTATTTCAGGGTAATAAATTAGAACCAAAGGAAAGAGGTCTTTAGGATGAAAACAAAAAATGCAATTGTAGGTTCCTTTTTTTTGAACACAAAATATTTTTACTTCAATTTTTGGACTGAAAGAATAAAAAAATGATATGATTCAACCCCAAACTCATTTGAATGTAGCTGATAACAGCGGAGCACGCGAACTGATGTGTATTCGAATCCTAGGAGCTAGTAATCGACGATATGCTTATATTGGTGACATTGTTGTTGCTGTAATCAAACAAGCAGTACCAAATACGAACTTAGAAAAATCAGAAGTGATCAGAGCTGTAATTGTACGTACTTGTAAAGAACTCAAACGTAGCAACGGTATAATAATTCAGTATGATGATAATGCTGCAGTTGTCATTGATCAAGAAGGAAATCCAAAAGGAACTCGAATCTTTTGTGCAATCGCCCGGGAATTGAGACAGTTAAATTTTACTAAAATAGTTTCATTAGCACCCGAGGTATTATAAGACGAAACCGTGCTATGGATACATTACTTTTTTGTGAAATAGATTAATTAATCTATTTTATCTCACATATATCCCTTTTGTAGTAATTATTATAAGTATTAGAAGTAGCAATTATTATTTATTTCAAATTAATACTTGATAACCTAAACAATATATCTATATATATAGATATATATAATAGAAATAGAAAGTAAAAAAAAAAATAATAAATAGAAAAAGGAGCATGTTGATTATATAGAAGGTAAAGGGCAACAATCATTTTCGTTTACCATGGGTAAGGACACCATCGCTGACATAATAACCTATATAAGAAATGCTGACATGAATAAAAAAGGAATGGTTCAAATACCATTTACTAACATAACAGAAAACACTGTAAAAATACTTTTACGAGAGGGTTTTGTTGAAAACGTCAGAAAACATAGAGAAAACGACAAATATTTTTTAGTTTTAACTCTACGGTATAGAAGAAATAGAAAAGGATCATATAAAAGTTTTTTAAATTTAAAACGGATCAGTACACCCGGTCTACGAATATATTATAATTATCAACGAATCCCTCGAATTTTAGGGGGCATGGGGATTGTAATTCTTTCAACTTCTAGAGGTATAATGACAGATCGAGAGGCTCGATTAGAAAGAATCGGCGGAGAAGTTTTATGTTATATATGGTAATCTTTCTAACACCCGAATTGTATGAGAAACTTCTATCCATTTTTGGTAAAAAATGAATAACTTACCCATGAATCATTTCCCCGGGGTATGTTTCAGGTTCCCTTATATAATTAATGCAAATTAGATTTTGATTATAGGCTATGTTTCCAAAAAGATTCGACGTACTTTTTATGGGTATACGATAAGGAAAGAAAAAAAGTATAAGTCAGTCAATTTAATTAGGATGTTTTTCAACCTCAACATTATTTTTATGGGGAAGGCCACAATTAGAAGTTCAAAACGTAAGGAAACCTTATTTTCTTCCAATAAATAAATTTTGGATTAACTTATTAAGTTAAGGAATGGCAAATATGAAAATAAGGGCCTCCGTTCGTAAAATTTGTGAAAAATGTCGATTAATTCGAAGACGAGGGCGAATTATAGTAATTTGTTCCAATCCAAGACATAAACAAAGACAAGGATAATATTTTAACAAACGGAGGCTTTCTAAAAAAAAAATAGAATATAGAAATTTATATTTTATCTTATTATATATATATATTATTCTATCAAATATCATATCAAATATCAAATTTTTATAAGAAAAATGATTGATATTTCAAATTTGAAATTTTATTTCAAAAATTGTATTTTATATTAATCCAAATAGAATATAATTAATATAGAAAAATCGAATATTAATTCTAGTTAGAAAATAATTAATAAAGGATCCCCTTTTTTTGACATGAAATGGATATATCCATACCATATATCTTGGACTTATTTTTATTTTTATGAAATAATTAAATATGGCAAAACCTATATCTAAAACGGGTTCGCGTAAAAATGTACGTATTGGTCCGCGTAAGCATACTCGGAAAATACCAAAGGGAGTTATTCATGTTCAAGCTAGTTTCAACAATACTATTGTGACTGTTACAGATGTACGAGGTCGGGTGATTGCTTGGTCCTCCGCCGGTACTTGTGGATTCAAGGGTACACGAAGGGGGACACCTTTTGCCGCTCAAACTGCAGCAGGAAATGCTATTCGAACAGTATCGGATCAAGGCATGCAACGAGCAGAAGTCATGATAAAAGGTCCTGGTCTCGGAAGAGATGCGGCATTAAGAGCTATTCGTAGAAGTGGTATACTATTAAATTTTATACGAGATGTAACTCCTATGCCACATAATGGATGTAGGTCTCCTAAAAAAAGACGTGTGTAAAAATAAAAAGAAACATTGAAAAGATTTCAAGAGAAATAAACAAGTCAAGGGTTTTATCAAAATAATATATTACTATGGTTCAAGAGAAAATAAGAGTATCTACTCGGACACTACAATGGAAGTGTGTTGAATCAAGAATAGACAGTAAGCGTCTTTATTATGGACGCTTTATTCTGTCTCCACTTATGAAAGGTCAAGCCGATACAATAGGCATTGCAATGCGAAGAGTTTTACTCGGAGAAATAGAGGGAACATGTATCACACGTGTAAAATCAGAAAAAATACCACATGAATATTCTACCATAGTAGGTATTGAAGAATCAGTACATGAAATTTTAATGAATTTGAAAGAAATTGTATTGAGAAGTAATCTGTATGGAACTCGGGACGCGTCTATTTCTTTCAAAGGTCCTGGATATGTAACCGCTCAAGACATCATTTTACCACCCTCTGTGGAAATCGTTGATAATACACAACATATAGCCAACGTAACAGAACCCGTTAATTTGTGTATTGAATTAAAAATTGAGAGGAATCGTGGGTATCGTATAAAAACACTAAAAAACTTTCAAGATGGAAGTTATCCTATAGATGCCATATTCATGCCTGTTCGAAATGTAAATCATAGTATTCATTCTTATGTGAATGGGAATGAAAAACAAGAGATACTCTTTCTCGAAATATGGACAAATGGAAGTTTAACTCCTAGAGAAGCACTTTATGAAGCCTCCCGAAATTTGATTGATTTATTTATTCCCTTTTTACACGCAGAAGAAGATAACTTTAATTTAGAAAACAATCAACACAAAGTTACTTTGCCCCTTTTTACTTTTCATGATATATTGGCTAAGGATAAACTAAGGAAAAAGAAAAAAGAAATAGCATTGAAATCCATTTTTATTGACCAATTAGAATTGCCTCCCAGGATCTATAATTGTCTCAAAAGATCCAATATTCATACATTATTAGAACTTTTGAATAACAGTCAAGAAGACCTTCTGAAAATTGAACATTTTCGCGTAGAAGATGTAAAATATATATTGGACATTTTAGAAATAGAAAAGCATTTTGCATAAATTTGAAATCCATTGGCATGGGATTTTTTCAGATTTCTTTTTTTTTCTAAACTTAAAATAAGGGTGAAAATATGTAATTTAAATCTTTAGAACAAATCCATATGTTCAGAATAGACCTAAAATGGAATAGATGTATCTAGGGATTAGTCGTTTCAAAAGGAATTCTCCCTAGATACACAATACACATGGCATTATATTTTATTTCAAAATGGAATCAATTTTATAAGTTTAAAAAAGACCTAAAGTTAGGGATTTCT